GAATGTGTGTGGTGTTTATGTTTTTGTTTTGTTTTAATTGGGGGGGTAGTTTGTTGGGGTAATGGGTTGGGGGTAGGGACTTGTGGGTTGGTGTTGTTTAGTTTTTTGTGTGATGATTGATGGTTTGTGTGGTTTGTTGGGTGGGGGGAAAATAGAGGAACGTTAGTTGTTGATAAAGTGATGATGGATGCTTTGTTTTTTGTAGGAAGATTTACTTAAATATTTTGATGTTTGAAACGAAAAATGTCAAGAGAAAAAGAAACGAACGCATAAAACGCGTGGAAATGAAGGTTTAGGTATAAATCTCTAGGAAAGGGAAACAGAGTAAGTATGTCCGGTGACCATTACACTATCAGCTACTTAAGAGGTAAATAGCCTCCCCCTCGTGAATGGGGTCAAAGTGCATCAGTATCCGAGTATGCGACGGCTTATACGATGAAACCATGACAAATTAAGCGGTTTCCGGTGAACGATAGTCAGGCGCACATGTGATGGACATGTCAAGAGGAAGATATCTCCTGCTACGCACTTGAAGGGTTTATTGAAAGGACCCCCAGAAAAGAAGCGCAGGACGGTCGGAATGCCGCGATTACGAAACGAGGGAGGAATATTCAGTCCGACCACTTGTATCTGTGAAGAGCAAGGAAGAAGGAATGGATCAAGTTATGGCCCTGAAATAGGAACCAGTGGCGCAAAAGAGCAAGTTGGGCTAGGGTTTAGGGGGAAAGTATGTCCTTGAAGCCAATAACCGAAGGTATAACTGACACGGGGTAGCTCGGTTCTCGTGAGAAACACGATCAATAGATAACCACGTTCTCTGGCTTGGGAGTTCCTGAAAGGGTTTGGAAGGGAATAGTTCCTTGGAGGTGGGCGAATTCAATAGACTAGGTAAATGCAAAGGTGTACTGTGACATTATCCGTACATTAGGTAGGATTTAAGTACAGGAAAGGACCTTCGATCTTAAGCGACGCCGGCGGCCTTGGCCAAAGGTAGGATCACTTGGGTTAGTATGCCCCTGAAACAAACATGTTCCTAGACCCGGAAAATCACGAACATTATCTATTTGGGCTAAATGTTTGAGTTAAATTGGCATAGCATACCCGTATGGCGTGGAGTATCCTACATTATAGTAATGTCTGATGGGGCAAAAATACCCAATGCAGAGAGTACATACCCTATAAAGCATGAGAAAAACATGCGGGGGGTGAAGGGGGGGGTAGGTTCCTGTAGTTAAATGTTGATAACAGCGGCTTTTCAGGTCGCTGATCCTGGATAAAGGCCAGGCGGGAATTTATGATGCAGTTTGTTCTATTTTTAGGGGCGTGTTTCGTTTTGGGGGGGCTGGCAGTTGCCTCTAACCCTTCTCCTTATTATGGGGTAGTTGGGTTAGTTTTGGCTTCTATTGCTGGATGTGGTTGATTGGTTAGTCTGGGGGTTTCTTTCGTGTCTTTGGTACTGGTTATGGTGTATCTTGGTGGAATGTTGGTGGTGTTTGTTTATTCGGTGTCGTTAGCGGCGGAGCCTTATCCTGAGGCTTGGGGTGATTGAGGGGTTATGGGTCGTGGTTTAGGGATGTGCTTGGTTGTTATGGTGGGGATTCTGGTTGGCGGTGGGGTGGAGACTTTGGTAGATGGGGGGACGGTTGATAGTAGTGGGCTGTCTTCAGTTCGGTTGGATTTTACTGGGGTGGCTGTGTTTTATTCGTGGGGGGCAGGGTTGCTTTTGGTTGGTGGATGAGGTCTGTTATTAACGTTGTTTGTGGTATTGGAATTAGTGCGGGGACTATCTCGTGGGGCGATTCGGGCAGTTTAGGGGCGGGGCGGGCGGCAGAAAGTAGTTTAGTTGAAAATACCAGCTTTGGGAGTTGGTGAGAAAGGTTCGACTCCTTTCTTTCTGAGGGGGGATTAAACTCTAAGAAGAGGGGAAGTCTTCAATCTTTGGTTTACAAGACCAATGTTTTTATAAACTATTAGAGTGGGCTAGAGATTGAGTATTTTGTTCTCTAGTACTGCTGCAAGTGGGAATAGGATTAGAATGATTGTGAAGTAGGAGAGGGAGGCAAGTTGGCCGATAATGATAAATGGGTGTTCAACTGGTTGGCTTCCTACTCAGGTTAGAATGAACAGGTTAGCAACTAGGGCTCAGAATAGGACTTGTGAGATGGGTCGGAAGGTTAGAGAGCGTTGTTTGGATGTGTGGAGTAGTGGGGTTAGGAACAGAACTAGGACGGGAGCAGCTAAGGCCAGCACTCCTCCTAATTTGTTTGGAATAGAGCGTAGGATGGCGTATGCGAATAGGAAGTATCATTCGGGCTTGATATGAGGGGGTGTGGCTAGGGGGTTAGCTGGTGTGAAGTTTTCTGGGTCTCCTAGGAGATTGGGGGAGAATAGGGCTAAGGCGATGAAAGGGGTGAGTATGAGTGCGAAGCCTAGGATGTCTTTTACAGAGTAGTATGGGTGGAATGGGATTTTGTCGCAATCTGCGGGGATGCCTAGTGGGTTGTTTGAGCCTGTTTCGTGTAGGAAGGTGAGGTGTACTAGTGTAAGGCCTACGATGAGGAAGGGTAGTAGGAAGTGGAGGGCGAAAAATCGGGTAAGTGTGGGGTTATCTACTGAAAAGCCCCCTCAAGCTCATTCTACTAGTGTTTGGCCGATATATGGGATTGCTGAGAATAGGTTAGTGATTACTGTAGCCCCTCAGAAGGATATTTGTCCTCAGGGGAGGACGTAGCCTACGAAGGCGGTTGCTATTAAAATTAGAAGGAGGATGACTCCGATATTTCAGGTTTCTTTATTTAGGTAGGAGCCGTAGTAGAAGCCTCGGCCGATGTGTAGGTAAATGCAGATGAAGAAGAAGGAGGCTCCGTTTGCGTGGAGGTTTCGAATTAGTCATCCGAATTGTACGTTTCGGCATATGTGGGCCACTGAGTTGAAGGCTAGGGCGGTATCTGCTGTGTAGTGTGTGGCTAGCAGTAGGCCGGTGATGATTTGTGTGAGGAGGCAGATGCCGAGCAGCGATCCAAAATTTCATCAAGCTGAGATGTTTGATGGTGTGGGTAGATCGATTAGGGCGTTGTTGATGGTTTTGAATAGTGGGTGGTTTTTACGAAGATTGAGGGCCATTATTTGGTTCTGTGTAGGGATATGAGGACAATAAGGATGGATAGGGCAAAGGAGCCTAGGTAGGCTTTGATTAGTCCGGAGTGAACGGTAGTAGTGGTTTTAGATGCTATGGTTTGTAGGTTGGCTAGTCCTTCTGGGCCCAGGAGTTTGAATCAGGAGAGATCGATTAAGTGGGAGGCAATATTTTGGCCTGTGGTTAGGAAGTTTGTTGAGGTGAAGCGGTGTATTAGGGGGTTGAAGTAGCCTAGGGATGTAGAGAAATTTGAGAAAGGTCCTTGTTTTGTTAGGATTATGGTTTGGGTTATTTTTGAGATTTCTAGGGCTAGGAGGATGCCTAGGGCGGTAACGATTATGGCGGTGATTTTGATGTATAGGGGTATTGTTATTGGGGGAGTTTTTGTTGGGATGATGAAGGAGGTGATGAGGAATCCAGCGGTAATGCTGCCCAGAGCTAGGCGGGTGATTGGGGAGGTTACTGCGGGGTCGTTTTCATTTATTGGGGTTAGGGGTGGAATGCGCACGAAACCGGCTTGTACGAGGACGGTTATGCGGATGGTGTATACTGCGGTGAATATTGTGGCTAGGAGGGTTAGTAGGAGGGCTCAGGCGTTTAGGTAGGATGTGTTGAGACATTCAATGATTTGGTCTTTTGAGTAGAAGCCTGCGAGGAATGGGGTTCCTATTAGGGCTAGATTGCCAATGGTTAGGCATGAGGTAGTTGTTGGTAGTAGCTTTTGAAGGCCTCCTATTTTTCGGATATCTTGTTCGCCGTTTAGGTTGTGGATGATGGAGCCAGAACATAGGAATAGTATGGCTTTGAAGAAGGCGTGGGTTGAGATGTGGAGGAAGGCTAGTTGGGGGAGATTCAGTCCGATTGTTACTATTATAAGTCCAAGTTGGCTTGAAGTTGAGAAGGCAATGATTTTTTTGATGTCATTTTGGGTGAGGGCGCAGGTGGCTGCAAATAATGTGGATAGGGCTCCGAGACATAGGCACAGGGTTAGGGCGGTTTGATTGTTGTTGAATAGGGGGTGGGTTCGGATGAGTAGGAAGATTCCGGCGACTACTATTGTGCTGGAGTGGAGTAGGGCGGAGACTGGGGTTGGGCCTTCTATGGCGGCTGGGAGTCATGGGTGTAGTCCGAATTGAGCGGATTTGCCTGTTGCGGCCAGGATAAGGCCTAGGAGAGGAAGTGTAGGGGTTTGGGAGGGTGAGGAGATTTGTTGGATTTCTCAGGTGTTTAGAGAGCAGGCTAGTCATGCTATGCAGAGGATGAGGCCAATATCTCCGACTCGGTTGTATAGGATGGCTTGGAGAGCGGCGGTGTTAGCTTCTGCTCGTCCGTGTCATCAGCTGATTAGGAGGAAGGATATGATTCCGACGCCCTCTCAGCCGATGAAAAGGACGAAGAAGTTGTTGGCGATGATTAGGATTAGTATTGCGATAAGGAAAAATAGCAGGTAGGTGAAGAATTTTGTGATGTAGGGGTCTGATGCTATATATCATGTTGCGAAGTGTAGGATGGATCAAGATACGAATAGTGCGATTGGGAAGAATGTGAGGGAGTAGAAGTCTATTTTTAGGCTGATAGGGATTTTGAAGTTTATGATGTATTTTCATTCTCATAGGGTGATTAAGCTTTCTGTTCCTGAGTGAATGTAAATTGTTATGGGGATCAGGCTGATCAGGAAGGAAGTTTTCACAGTATTGGTGATGATAGTGGGAGTGTTTTTAAGGTTGTTTGAGAGTAGGGGGAAGATAATTGGTGTGGATAGGGTTGCTAGGGTCAGTAGTATGAACGTATTTAGGGCTAGTGCTTGGTCCATTACTTTCACTTGGATTTGCACCAAGGTTTGTGGCTCCTAAGACCATTGGATTACTGCTATCCTTTGAAAGTAAGGGGGCTGAGGTTTTATACTCAGATGCAAGAATTAGCAGTTCCTGCTGGTTGAACCTCCCCTCGGCAGGTAAGAAGGGTTTAACTTCTATTTTTAGGATCACAGCCTAATGTTTTGGGTTAAAACTATACTTGCATATGGGGGTGCCTGAGATGAGTTCGGGTTTGAGGATTAGAAGGGCTATAGGGATTATATGCAGGGCTATGAGGAGGTGTTCTCGTGTAGAGGAGTTTTGAAGGGATGTGATGTGGGATGGTAGGATGCCTCGTTGTGTTATTATGAGTATGTATAGGGTGTATGAGGCGGTTAATAGGATTGCAGTTCCTGTAAGGATGAGTGTTAGGGAGGATCAGTTGAAAAGTGCGATTACGATAGTGAGTTCTGCTATGAGGTTGATTGTTGGGGGGAGAGCTATGTTGGCTAGGTTGGCTAGGAGTCATCAGGTGGCCATGAGGGGTAGGAGGGGTTGCAGTCCTCGGGCTAGTAGGAGGATGCGGCTGTGGGTTCGTTCGTAGTTGGTGTTGGCCAGGCAGAATAGTATTGAGGAGGTTAGGCCGTGTGAGATTATTAGGATTATTGCCCCTGAGAATGCTCATTGGGTTTGAATTATGGTTGCAGCTACGACTAGGCCTATGTGGCTGACGGAGGAGTATGCAATTAGCGATTTTAGGTCTGTCTGACGCAGGCAGATAGCGCTAGTTATTAGGGCCCCTCATAGGGCTAATGTGATGAAAGGGTAGTGGAGGTTGTTTATAGATGGGTTTACTAGGAGGGTTATTCGTATGATCCCGTATCCGCCTAGTTTTAGGAGTAGGGCGGCTAATAGTATGGATCCAGCAATGGGGGCTTCTACGTGGGCTTTGGGTAGTCATAGGTGTAAGCCGTATAGGGGGGCTTTAACTATGAAGGCCATTAGTAGGGCGAGGCTTGATATTAGGCCCGTTCAGGAAGTTGAGATTGTGGGATGTGCGAGTTTGAGTATTGGGAAGCAGAGAGTGCCGACTTGATTGTGGAGGTGAAGGATGGCAATAAGTAGGGGGAGTGAGCTGGCTAGGGTGTAGAATAGGAGGTAGATGCCGGCGTTTAGTCGTTCTGGTTGATTGCCTCATCGTGTAATGAGGATTAGGGTTGGAATTAGTGTGGATTCAAATGCGATGTAGAATAGTATTAATTCTGAGGCAGAGAAGGCTAGGAGGATTGATGGTTGGGCTAGGATTAGGGTTGTAGCAAAGATTCGTTTCCGGATGGCTGGTTCTTGTTCTAGGTGGTTTTGACTTGCTATAATTATGAGAGGGAGTAGTCAGCATGATAGGACTAGTAGGGGGGAGGAGATTTGGTCTACGGAGGCTCAGAGAGTGAGAGTTTTGCTTGGGTAGTATGTTGGGGATAGTCATTGGAGGCTGATGGCAGCGATTAGTAGGCTGTGGGTTGTGAGGTTAGTTCATAGGTATTTGCCTGGAGATAGGAAGGTTAAGGGGAGGAGTATAATAGTTGGGATAATGATTTTTAGCATTGTAGGAGATTAAAGTTGTGGAGGTGGTCGGAACCGTGAGTTCGGGTGGAGGCTACTAGTAGTGCTAGTCCTGCTCCTGCCTCGCAAGCAGAGAATGTTAGTATGAGGAGGGGGAGGATAGTGGATGTTGGAGCTTGTATTTGGATTGGTCATATGGTTAGGGCGATGAATATGGATAGTATTATGCTTTCTAGGCAGAGTAAGGCAGAAATTAAGTGTGTTCGGTGGAAAGCTAGTCCTAGGCTGCTTAGAGTGAATGCTGTGTAGAAGCTTAGGTGTAGGTGAGACATAAAGAAAGTTATAGGGTGGGCACTATAATTTGTTGAGCCGAAATCAACTGTCTTGATTAGACTAACTTTCTGTTACTCTGCCCATTCTAATCCTCCTTGAAGTCACTCGTAGATCAGGCCAAGAGTTAGGAAGAAAATTAGGGTAGAGGCTCAGATTAATGTGGTTGTAGGGGATTGGAGCTGGGTTGCTCATGGTAAGGGCAGTAAGAGGGCGATTTCTAAGTCGAACAGTAAGAATAGGATTGCTACTAGGAAGAATCGGATTGAGAATGGGAGGCGGGCAGATCCTAGGGGGTCAAATCCACATTCGTATGGGGATAGCTTTTCTGAGTCGGGTGTTATTTGAGCTAGTCAGAAGTTTAGCGCGGTCAGGGCGATGCTTAGGGTTAGAGAAAGGACGAGCATAAATATGATTATGTTCATTGCTCTTCTCTGGGTTTAAACCAGATTTAAAGGATTGGAAGTCGATTGTAATTAATATACTAGAAGAGCAAGATCCTCATCAGTAGATGGAAATGTAGAGGAAAAGTCAAACAACGTCTACGAAGTGTCAGTATCATGCTGCTGCTTCGAATCCGAAGTGGTGGTTTGATGTAAAGTGGTATTTGATTAGGCGGAAGAGGCATACTAGGAGGAAGGTGGATCCAATGATTACATGTAGGCCGTGGAATCCTGTGGCAACGAAGAAGGTTGAGCCGTAGACTCCGTCTGCAATGGAGAATGGGGCTTCGTAGTATTCTATGGCTTGGAGGCCTGTGAAGTAGAAGCCTAGGAGTACAGTTAGGGTCAGGGCTTGGATTGCTTGTTTTCGGTTTGCCTCTGTGATGCTGTGGTGGGCTCATGTGACTGTTACTCCTGAGGCTAGGAGGATGGCAGTGTTTAGGAGAGGGACGTCTATTGGGTCTAGGGGTTTAATCCCTACGGGAGGTCATTGGCCTCCTAGTTCTGGGGTAGGGGCTAGGCTTGAGTGGAAGAAGGCTCAGAAAAAGCCGAGGAAGAAGAAGGCTTCTGATGTAATGAATAGGGCTATGCCATATCGTAGGCCTTTTTGGACGGTAGGGGTGTGGTGGCCTTGGAAGGTGCTTTCGCGTACGATGTCACGTCATCATTGGAATATTACTAGAATAGTTGAAGTGAGGCCGATGATTAATAGTTGAGGGGAGTTATAGTGGAATCATATGGTCAGGCCTGAGGTGGTTAGAAGGGCGGCGGCTGCTCCGAGGATAGGTCATGGGCTGGGATCTACTATGTGATAAGAATGTGCTTGGTGTGCCATTGGTGTTAGATGTTTTCTTGTAGGTAGAGGCTCAGTAGTAGGACGAAAACGTAGGCTTGAATTATGGCTACTGCTACTTCTAGAAGGGTTAGGAGTAGTAGAAGCATTAAGGTTAGTAGGGATACTGCTGGCATTGTTGAGGCTAGGACTATTGTGGCGGTGGAGATGAGTTGGATGAGGAGGTGGCCTGCTGTAAGGTTGGCGGTTAGGCGGACGCCTAGGGCGAGGGGTCGGATGAGGAGACTTGTTGTTTCGATTATGATTAGGGCGGGGATAAGAGGTGTGGGGGTGCCTTCTGGTAGGAGGTGGCCTAGGGTAGCGGATGGTTGATTTCGTAGACCTGTTAGGAGGGTGGCAAGTCATAGGGGGAAGGCTAGGGCTAGGCTTATGGATAGTTGGGTGGTGGGTGTGAATGTGTAGGGAAGTAACCCTAAGAGGTTAATTAGTAGTAGGAAAACTATGAGGGATGTTAGGATTAGGGCTCATTTATGGCCTTTTTTGTGGAGCGGCATTATTAGTTGTTTTGTGATTAGGTTGATGGCTCATAGTTGTAGGGTGGAGAGGCGGTTAGTAACTCATCGGTTGCCGGGGGATGGTAGAAGTAGGGCTGGGAAGACTATTGAGATGAAGATTAGGGGGATTCCTAGTAGGGAAGGGCTGGCGAATTGGTCGAAGAAGCTTAGGTTCATGGTCAGGCTCAGGGGGTGGTTTTAGGGGTTGTGGGGGTTTTGTTGGATGGGGGGTTTATAGTGATGAAAGTGAGTAGTTTGGGTTGGATGATTAAGGAGAAGGTGAGTCATGAAGTAAGCATGATAAAAAATCAAGGGTTAGGGTTTAGTTGAGGCATGTCATTAAGGAGGGGTTAATCCTCTTTCTCTAGCTTAAAAGGCTAGTGCTGATTCATAGCTTCTTAATGATTAGGAAGATAGTAGGGAAGTTCAGTTCTCGAAGCTGGCTAGGGGGGTTGCTTCTACTACAATAGGTATGAAGCTGTGATTAGCTCCGCAGATTTCTGAGCATTGTCCGTAGTAGACTCCGGGACGAGGAGCAAGGAAGGAAGTTTGGTTGAGTCGTCCTGGGATTGCATCAGTTTTTACGCCAAGGCTGGGTACGGCTCAGGAGTGGAGTACGTCGTCAGCGGTGACAATGACTCGGATTTTGGAGTCTGTGGGCACAATAACGCGGTGGTCGACTTCTAATAGGCGGAAGTGGCCTAGTGGAAGGTCTGATGTGGGGATTATGTATGAGTCGAATGTGAGGTCTTTGAAGTCGGTATATTCGTATGATCAGTATCATTGGTGTCCGATGGCTTTTAGGGTGAGGTCTGGCTCGTTTACCTCGTCCATTATGTAGAGGATTCGTAGGGAGGGAAGGGCGAGCATGATGAGGACTACAGCTGGGAGAATTGTTCAGACGAGCTCAATTTCTTGGGCATCTACGGTACTTGATGTTAGTTTTTCTGTAAGTATTAGAGCTAGTAGGTATAGGACTAAGCTGCAAATGGCCAGGGCGACCATGAGAGCGTGATCGTGAAATTGCACGAGTTCTTCTATGATGGGTGAGGATGCGTCTTGGAAACCGAATTGTGAGTGGTTGGCCATTGTTTGGTGAGATGTACAGGAGTTTCACCTGTAATTTAGCCTTGACAAGGCTATGTAATTGTTTTACTAACATTTCTATGAGAAAGAAGCATAAGTGGTTTATATGCGGTTGGCTTGAAACCAACACATGGGGGTTCGACTCCTTCCTTTCTTGGACTTGAACGAAAGCTGGCTCTTCGAAGGTGTGGAATGGGGGTGGGCAGCCGTGAATTCATTCAATGTTGGTGCTTGTTAGTTCCGGCTGGAATGCTTTGCGTTTTGATGCAAAGGCTTCTCAGATGATGAACACTAGTATGATTACGGCTGTTAGGGAGATTAGTGATCCGATAGAGGAGATGGTGTTTCATAGTGTGTAGGCGTCTGGGTAGTCTGAGTATCGTCGTGGCATGCCAGCTAGGCCTAGGAAATGTTGAGGGAAGAAGGTTAGGTTAACTCCTACAAACATTACGCCGAATTGAGCTTTAGCTCATGTGTTGTGTAGGGTATAGCCGGTGAATAGGGGGAATCAATGGGTAAATCCCGCTAGAATTGCGAACACTGCGCCTATTGATAGGACATAGTGGAAGTGGGCTACTACGTAGTAGGTGTCATGTAGGGCGATATCTAGTGAGGAGTTTGCCAGGACAATTCCTGTTAAGCCTCCAATGGTAAATAGGAAGATAAAGCCTATGGCTCATAGTATTGGGGGATCTCATTTGATTGTACCTCCGTGTAGCGTTGCTAGTCAGCTGAATACTTTGATTCCTGTTGGGATAGCAATGATTATGGTGGCGGATGTGAAGTATGCTCGGGTGTCTACATCCATTCCTACTGTAAACATGTGGTGGGCTCAGACAATGAATCCTAGGAATCCAATGGATAGTATGGCTCATACCATTCCTATGTAGCCGAATGGTTCCTTTTTTCCGGCATAGTAGGCTACGACGTGGGAGATAATTCCGAATCCTGGGAGGATGAGGATGTATACTTCTGGGTGTCCGAAGAATCAGAAGAGGTGTTGATATAGTACTGGGTCTCCTCCTCCTGCGGGGTCGAAGAAGGTGGTGTTTAGGTTACGGTCGGTGAGGAGCATAGTAATGCCAGCAGCAAGGACTGGGAGGGACAGGAGGAGAAGGACTGCGGTGATTAGGACGGATCAGACGAATAGGGGGGTTTGGTACTGTGAAAGGGCAGGGGGTTTTATGTTAATTGCTGTTGTGATAAAGTTGATAGCGCCTAGGATTGAAGAGATCCCTGCTAGGTGTAGGGAGAAGATGGCTAGGTCGACTGAGGCTCCGGCATGGGCTAGATTGCCAGCTAGGGGAGGGTATACAGTTCAGCCGGTTCCTACCCCTGCTTCGACGGTGGAGGAGGCTAGGAGGAGTAGGAAGGACGGAGGGAGTAGTCAGAAGCTTATGTTGTTTATTCGGGGGAAGGCTATGTCTGGGGCCCCGATTATTAAGGGCACCAGTCAGTTTCCGAATCCTCCGATTATAATTGGTATAACTATGAAGAAGATTATTACGAAAGCATGGGCTGTGACGACTACGTTGTAGACTTGGTCGTCTCCTAGTAGGGCGCCTGGTTGGCCCAGTTCTGCTCGGATAAGGAGGCTTAGGGCGGTACCCACTATTCCGGCTCACGCGCCGAAAATTAGGTAGAGGGTGCCGATGTCTTTGTGGTTGGTTGAGAATAATCATCGGTTAATGAATGTCACAGGTAAGATGGCTGAGTGTATAAGCGTTAGGCTGTAGTCCTTTTTACAGAGGTTTAATTCCTCTTCTTATCGGCCTTGTGGTGAAGTTCATGGTGAGTTGCAAGCTCATTGATGTGCGTTAGTTACGCGCCGGGGCCTTAGGCAGAAGCCTGTTGGTTTGGGCATGTAGCTGTTAACTACAGTGTTATGGGATCGAAGCCCATCTGTCTAGTGGTAAGGTTCTAGCTTAATTAAAGTATCTGGGTTGCATTCAGAGGATGCAGGGTAATGTCCTGCGAACCTTAGCAGAAACTAAGAGGGTTTAACTCTTGTTTAAGGCTTTGAAGGCCTTCGGTTTAAGGTGATCCTAAGTTTCTTAGACAATAGTGAGGATTATAGGTGAGACTGGTAGTAGGATAATGGACACTGAGGCTAGAATGGCGACTGAGACGTTGGTTGGCTTGTTAGTATGTCATTGTTTTATGTGGTTTGTAGTGTGGGGGGGAAGTGTGATTGTTGCGCAGTATGCGAGGCGTAGATAGAAAAACAGGCTTAATAGGGAGAGGAGAGCGATGATTGTAGCTGCTGGGGCTATTTCTTGTTTGGTTAGTTCTTGGATGATTAGTCATTTGGGCAGGAAGCCTGTTAGGGGGGGCAGGCCTGCGAGGGAGAGGAGGGTTAGTATCAAGGTTGCGTTTAGTGCTGGGGCCTTTGTTCATGTAGTTATAAGCGTGGACAGTTTTAAAGTGTTAATTGAGTTTAGGGTTAGGAATACGGCAGTGGTTATTAAGGCGTATAGGTAGAAGTTTAGTAGGGCTAGTTTGGGGCTGTACACGATGATGATGGCTATTCAGCCTAAATGGGAAATGGATGAGAAAGCTAAGATTTTTCGTGTCTGTGTTTGGTTTAGTCCTATTCATCCTCCCAGTGCTGTGGAAAGGAGGGCTATAGTGGTTAGGAGGGTTGGATTTAGTGATTGGGAGGCTATAAAGAGTAATGTGATTGGGGGGAATTTTATGGCTGTGGACAGAAGTAGGCCAGTAGTCAGGGGGGAGCCTTGGAGTACTTCAGGGAATCAGAAGTGAAAGGGGGCTAGTCCTAGTTTTATTGCAATGGCTGTGGTTAGGATTAGACATGAGGTAGGGTGGGTTAGTTGTATAATGTCTCATTGTCCGGTTTGCCATGCGTTGGTTATACTGGAGAATAGGATTAGGGTGGAGGCAGCTGCTTGGACTAGGAAGTACTTGGTTGCGGCTTCAATAGCTCGTGGGTGGTGGGATTTTGAGATTAAGGGGATGATGGCTAGGGTGTTAATTTCGAGCCCGGCCCAGGCTATGATTCAGTGGTTGCTTGAGATTGTGATAGTGGTTCCTAGAAGTAGGCTGAAGGTAAAGATAAGTTTTGCTTGGGGGTTCATTAGTAGGGGAAGGAGTTGCACCATCATTTTCGGGGTATGGGCCCGATAGCTTGTTTAGCTGACCCTACTAGAAAATAATATAAGGGGAGTATGGAGGACTTTGATTCCTCTAGTGTAGGTTCGATTCCTACTTTTCTAAGTTAGGAAATGAGAGGGTTGGTGTACCTCTGTGTTCACTTTATCATAGTGATCCTTGGCTCTCAGGCACATTTCCGGTGGTTGTTTCTTAGGTAGGGAGGTAGGCCTGCATAGCAGATTGGTATGCTGATGTGTCATAGGCACAGAGCAAGTGTGAGGGGGAGGAAGTTTTTTCATAGGAGGTGTATTAGCTGGTCGTATCGAAATCGTGGGTAGGAGGCACGAATTCATAGGAATCCTGCTGATAGTAAGAGGGTTTTCGTGGCTAGGATTATTGGATATAGTTCTTGGGGTGGGTTGAAAGCGCTTGGGTTAAAGAATAGGATGGCAGTTAGTGTGTTTATGAGCATGATGTTTGCGTACTCAGCTAGGAAAAATAGGGCGAAAGGTCCTGCTGCATATTCTACGTTGAAGCCTGAGACTAGTTCGGATTCGCCTTCTGTTAGGTCGAAGGGGGCTCGGTTAGTCTCGGCGAGCGTGGAAACGTATCATATTATGGCTAGTGGTCAGCAGGAGAAGACTAGGTAGAGGGGTTCTTGGGTGACTGCGAGGGTGCTAAGGGTGTAGTTGCCGCTGAGTAAAATCACGGATAGGAGAATGATAGCTAAGGTTACTTCGTAGGAGATGGTTTGGGCTACCGCTCGTAGTGCCCCAATTAGGGCGTATTTTGAATTGGAGGCCCATCCTGATCATAGGATGGAGTACACTGCTAGGCTTGATATAGCCAGTAAGAATAGTATGCCTAGATTTAGGTCTGCGAGTGAAAATGGCAAGGGGAGGGGAGTTCAAATGGAAATTGCGAGAAGAAGGGCTAGTATAGGGGTCGCGAGAAATAGGATGGGGGAGGCTGTTGATGGACGAATGGGTTCTTTAGTGAATAGCTTTACTCCGTCTGCTAGGGGTTGGAGTAGTCCGTAAGGCCCTACGATGTTTGGGCCTTTTCGGCCTTGTATGTAGCTTAGGATTTTGCGTTCGACTAGGGTTAGGAAGGCTACTGCAATTAGAATGGGAAGGGCGTAGGAAAGGGCTATGATAAGGTTAACTAGAGAAGGGTAGTTGGCCATGGATCAGCTAAGGAGAGGATTTGAACCTCTGAATTAAGGGACTTAAGCTTTTTGCATTTGCCCGAGCTTCTGCCACGCTAGCTGGGCCCTTTTCTAGGGCGGGGTGGAATGTGATAGCTTTTTGTGATTAAGTTGGCTTCATCACTTAAGGCGAAGGCTTGCTGGTGGTATTGGCCTTGCTTTTCCTCTCCTTTCGTACTGGGAAGAGCTCATCATAGATAGAAACCGACCTGGATTACTCCGGTCTGAACTCAGATCACGTAGGACTGTTAATCGTTGAACAAACGAACCCTTAGCAGCTTCTGCACCGCTAGGATGTCCTGATCCAACATCGAGGTCGTAAACCTCCTTGTCGATATGGACTCTCAAAGGAGATTGCGCTGTTATCCCTGGGGTAGCTTGGTCCATTGATCAATTATATTGGGTCTGGTTGCTATTAGCACGTTGAGGGGTTGCTCTTAGTCTAGAGTTAAGGTCTCATTTTTGGAGGATTTGTTTTTCTCCAAGGTCGCCCCAACCGAAAAAATGCGAGCCAGTGGCTTATATATAAGTGGGCCCGGTGGGTGTTTATGTAATTTGGGGTGGCTGCTGTTTTTAAAGTTCCACAGGGTCTTCTCGTCTTATGGGTTTATCCCTGCTTTTGCACAGGGAGATCAATTTCACCGATTGCCTGCAAGAGACAGTTAAGACCTCGTTTAGCCATTCATACTAGTCTCGATTTATGGGACAATTGATTGCGCTACCTTTGCACGGTTAGGATACCGCGGCCGTTAAACGTCAGGTCACCGGGCAGGCATCACCTTCAATACTTGTTTTGGTTTGGCTGAAGGCTATGTTTTTGGTAAACAGTCGGGCCTTGGTGGTTTGCCTAGTTCCTTTTGCAGGTTTTAATCTTTCTTAATGGACGCTCCTCTGTCGGGTTAACAATGTATTTAATACTCTGCTTGTTGAATTGGTCGTATATTGGGGATTTGTTAATAATGTATGGATGTAAGCTTGCGTCGTAGAGGGAGGACCCTGGTTACTCATTCTAGCATTAATTCTCCTATCTGGTTATAGGTTAGCCTGTTAGTGGGGAGGGAGTCATAGGGTTTAGATATTTTTAGGTACTGAGCTTTAACGCACTCTCTGTTGATGGCTGCTTAAGGGCCCACAATAGGTTTTGTTTGGGTTATTTATCCGCTCGTAGAGATTGTATTCTTTTTTAAAGGAGCTGTACCCCCTTTAAATAGCCCTTAATTCGCTTCATTGGGGTTTATAGTTTCCTTGGAGAAGAATTAAGAGTGAACTTAGATTCGTTTCACAGGCAACCAGCTATCACCCAGCTCGGTTGGCTTTTCACCTCTACCCACAAGTCATCCCACTCTTTTGCAACAGAGACGGGTTCGCTCAATGATAGCTGCTCATGGGTAGCTCGCTTGGGTTTCGGGGTGGCAAACTTAAATTCATTTTGCTTGGTTTTTCTTGCTAGACCATGATGCAAAAGGTACAAGGGTTGATCTTTGCTGTTTATAGCTTGGCTTGTTCATTGTTATTTCATCTTTCCCTTACGGTACGTGGTCTCTATCGCTCCAATGGTGTCTTTTCTATCGCCTATACTGGGACTAGCAAATGCTTTGGTTGGGTTTAGGGAATAGCTTTGTTATTCCAGGTCAATGTATGTTGGGGCTAGAGTTTGGCATCAAAGACGACCCGATGTGAGCGGGTAATCTTTCAGGTGTAAGCTGAATGCTTTTGTTGAACCTACGTCTTGGTAGTCTAAGTGCACCTTCCGGTACACTTACCTTGTTACGACTTACCTCATCTTTAGCTGAATAGGTTATTAGTTATAGGGGTGTGTTGGTCGCTTGCGAGGAGGGTGACGGGCGGTATGTACGTGCTCCAGAGCCGGCTTAAAGAGGGCTCGATTGTCCCACTTTACTGCTAAATCCTCCTTCCAGGGGCTATTTCAAACCCCTTTGCCGTTATGTTCTAACTTAGAAAATGTAGCCCATTGCTTCCATTCCATAGGCTATACCTTGACCTGTCTTACTAGCGTGATGGGGCTATTGCGCTCACTGTTGGGCTGTCAGGGTAGGTGAGCTGGCGACGGCGGTATATAGGCTGTTACTTGGCAAGGAATGGTCAGGTAATATCGTGGATCATCGATTACAGAACAGGCTCCTCTAGGTGGGTTTGGGGCACCGCCAAGTCCTTAGAGTTTTAAGCGTTTGTGCTCGTAGTTCTCGGGCGGATGCTCAGGTAAGGTAGAGCATCAAGATTTAGGGCCAGGCATAGTGGGGTATCTAATCCCAGTTTGGGCCCTGGCTTTCGTGGAATTCAATTAATCGTTGTTCTAAGAGCTTCTTTGAGGACAGGGGTCTTATGGGCATCTTGTGCTTATGACAGCTCAGTTGCTTTTTAGTCTTAGCTACTTGGATAACATGTGACCACTCTTTACGCCGTTATAAAGTTAATTTGAGTCTCCTGTATGACCGCGGTGGCTGGCACAGGATTTACCGACTCTGAAGTTTGCTATGGCTAAGTCAAGTTTGCACTCATTGCTTAATATTAACTACTGCTGAGAACCCGTGGGGGCGTGGCAATTGCTAGACGTCTTGGGCTACGGTTGTGGTGAGCCTGATGTCCGCTCCTGTCTACTTGGGGTTTAAGGTGTCTAGGGCATCTACACTGGGGCGCGGATACTTGCATGTATAAACCTAGCAACAACTAACAGTAAGGTTAGGACTAAGTCTTTTGTCCTTGGGTGCTGGTGGCAGCCGTCTTGGCATCTTCAGTGCCATGCTTTGGTGTAAGCTACAGGGAC